CAAATGAATAGGAACAAACAAGCAAGAAAGAATCCGAAACGAAACTACTGGTGGGTAATCTAAACAAATGATGAAGGATTCCTCGAGAAGTTAACAATTAGTACTCATATTGAATGATTATGAATTATTCAAGGAAAAATGGACTTGAAACATACACGAGGAAGGTTCTAGGAGCAATACTAGTTAGAAATCTCTTATGAACCAGGAGCCGTGTGAAGTAAGAATTTCATGCACGGTTCTGAATGAGCGGGAAGATCGAAAATCTTCTTTTCGACTCTAACTCTCCTACACCAGTCGTTGCTTTTTTTTCTGTTACCTCTAAAGTAGCAGCTCTAGCTTTATCTACACGACTCTTCGGTATTATTTTCCCATATTTATCCAGTGAATGGCATATTGCTTTAGGAGTATTAGCTACTCTTAGCATGATATTAGGAAATTTAATTGCCGTTACTCAAATAAGCATGAAACGTATGCTAGCATATTCTTCTATAAGCCAAATTGGATATATTATGATTGGAATACTTGCTGCAGACCCCGAGAATGGTTATGCAAGTATGATAACTTATACGTTCATTCATATACTCATGAATCTAGGAACTTTTGCTCGTATCACTTCATTTGGTTTACGAACCGGAACTGATAATATTAGGGATTATGCGGGATTATACATGAAGGATCCTGTTCTAACATTCTCTCCGGTTCTACGTTCACCATCCCTAGGGGGTATCCCTCCACCATCCGGTTTTTTTGGTAAACTCTATCTCTTTTGGCATGGATGGAAAGCCGGTTCGTACCCATCAGTTCCGATAGCGCTCGTCACAAGTGTCATTTCTATATATTATTATCTAAAAATAATTAAATTAATGTTCACTGGGAAGAATGAGAGGAGCAACACATCCACAATTTATATACAAAATTCATTAGTTTCTTCATCAACTTCAATTTCGAAAGGTTCTATCGAAATAGCTATGATTATTCGTGCACTAGCATCAATCCTATCGGGTATATTAATAGATCCCATTATCGGGATCACACAGAATACCTTATTTTAGACTCATTTCAAGTTGTGACACGAAATTTATTTTCAAATGATTTGTATTAAAAGCCGGTTCTATTGTCCCAACCAGTCTGTTTCTGCAACTCATAATGAAATAATTATATCTTCTTCGGGAATTGATCCTGACATTCTCCTATCTAGCTTGTATTTGTCTTTCCGCACCCAGAATCACTTGCTAGGAAAATGATCATTCGTCTATTCCGGAGGAGATATAAGTATTTCCGCACGACGCACAATTGGGGTTGTGCAGTAACAACCCATGCTACTCCATTTAAGTTAAGTATCTAGGCGGAAAAAATGCCCTTCTTTTTTGTTTCTTCCTATGGTATCATTATTCTGATAATGAATAAAAGATTTGCTCGCGAGAGAGACGTGGGCTTGTTAGATCGTGAGAAAATTCTCTGTAAGAGAGTAGAATCGATCACCCCTTATAAAAGTAGGGATGATTGATTGTGGGCGAGGAGGGATTCGAACCCTCAGCTATCGTCAGGATCTAAGGTAAACTTTACCACCCCATGAAGAAACGATGAGTAATGAAAAAGGTCCAGGGGCTTTCCTTAAACCTGAATGAAGTCTTCTAGTTGATAAGTTTGGGAAAGAATAAATGAAAATTCAGTTCAGCACGGTTGACAAGCATATATATATATCTGTAGAATTGAAATGGTGAACGTAACTCTACTACGTTCTCCTGCCTCGAGAGAAAGGTAAGCACACTAGACTAAAAATATAGTACTGCAGAAGACGGAGGTTCGAATCCTCCGCGAGGCGTCCAGAAGTCTTGCATTTCTGGAAGAAGTCGAAAGACTTCTTATTTTCACCAATAGGACCCGAAATCCCTATTCGATAGATTTCTAGGCTTGTCCTCTCGAATCAAAGGAGCACTGAAAATATCCCTTTGATTCGAGAGATGAGCGGGTCCTATTGGTGTCTCCCAAACTCTCAAGAGGAACTGAAATCCTTGAAGAATTCTAGCCTCTCTAGTATCCAATCTGGAAAATTGGATTCCAAATCCTTGGATTGTTGACTATTGAGACTAGAATTCCTCATTGTTTGGAGGTTCAAAGATAGGTAGTAAGTCTCAAATAAGAAGAAACCGTTTTTTATCCTCTCTCTTCCCTAACTAAGGCCGGGACGGCAAATCCCCAGATCCGAAGATATTGGAGCGAGACTCAAAACCCAAGCAATAGTCTTACAAACAAAATAGATAAGAAAAGAGTGTCTGACGTATGAACGTGAGTGGTATAAGAAAAGATGAACGTGAGATGGGACTGAAAATCCTAGTAGTTGATGAACGTGAGATGGGACTGAAAATCCTAGTAGTTGATGAACGTGAGTGGTATAAGAAAAGATGAACGTGAGATGGGACTGAAAATCCTAGTAGTTGATGAACGTGAGTGGTATAAGAAAAGATGAACGTGAGATGGGACTGAAAATCCTAGTAGTTCTAGTTTTCTCAAACACAGAGGCACAGAGGGTGGGACCTAAAATCCTATCCCTCCTCTTTTGGAAATGAAGAAAGTGAAGGACTAGGTGAAGGACTCAAAATCCTTCGGATGGGACTCAAAATCCTATCCCTCCTCTTTTGAGAAATGAAGAAAGTGAAGGACTAGGTGAAGGACTCAAAATCCTTCGGATGGGACTCAAAATCCTATCCCTCTATCTAG